AATAAAGTGCCTGATAAAAGGATTACTTTGATAGAGTAACTCATGTAAGATTAGCTTACCTTTATTAAAAAAGATAAGCTAAGTTTAAGCTTTTGGGTTCATACCCCAACGATAGTGACACACTTCTTTTTAGTGCTCCTAGGTCACTTTCCCCCCATCATTTATGGATTTTTCATCGTACTAGGTACAATGATCACGCTTTCTTCCTCTACTTTTTTTGGAATATGAATAGGAATTGAAATTAATTTAATATCATTTATTCCTATTATTTTAAATAATGAAAGTAATGAAAAAAGTTCAGAAGCCACTGTAAAATACTTCTTAATTCAAGCTTTTGCGTCAGCTGTAATAATCTTTGGTGCTTTCTACTTCTATTATTATGGCGGCTCTCTCAATTCTAAAAGTCCAAACATTCTTGTTACCTTGGCTTTATGTATAAAGCTGGGGATAGCACCTTTCCATTTTTGATTTCCTAAAGTTATAGAAGGATTAAATTGAGTTGGGGCACTCCTCCTCTTAACTTGACAGAAAATCGCACCATTGGTGATACTCTCTTTATTTTTTCACCATAATGTTCTGATCTTTATAGCACTTAGTTCCGCTATAATTGGAGCAATTAGAGGTATTATTGAACCTTCTAGTCGAAAGATTTTAGCTTTTTCATCTATTTCACACATAGGGTGAATCACGGCCACAATATGTTTTAGAACAATTTGAATAAATTATTTCTTTTTATATTGTCTGACGAGAATTATCCTTTGTATATCATTTTGATTCTTAAACGTAAATTACTTCGTACAATTAGCTTCTATGCCAGAATCAGAAGCCCGATTTATTGTTTTCGTCAATCTCCTTTCTTTAGGAGGACTACCTCCGCTAATAGGATTCGTTCCTAAATACGCAGTTTTTATGGTTTTAAGAGAAAATACTTTTGTATTAGCCATTCTCATTTTTTCCAGTCTTATTACTTTATATTTTTATGTACGAATATGTATGCATAGATTTTCTTTATATAAGACAATTGCCAGTTTGGCAGGACACGTTTTAAAACGTAAACCTCTAAAACACTTTTATATTTTAAGAATTATTACATCAATTTCTATCCTAGGAATTGTCCCTTTAAGACTAATCCACTTTTAATGTTTTAGGTTAAAATAAACCTATAGCCTTCAAAGCTATTAATGGGTAAATTACCCAAACATTACTTAAATCGCGACAATGATTATTTTCAACAAATCATAAAGATATTGGAACTCTATATTTAATTTTCGGAGCTTGGTCAGCCATAGTGGGAACAGCCCTGAGAATATTAATTCGAGCCGAATTAGGGCAACCCGGTAGCTTAATTGGAGACGACCAAATTTACAATGTAATTGTTACGGCACATGCTTTCATTATAATTTTCTTTATAGTTATACCAATTATAATTGGGGGATTTGGGAACTGACTTTTACCTCTTATACTAGGAGCCCCAGACATAGCATTCCCTCGTCTTAATAATATAAGTTTTTGACTTCTTCCTCCAGCTCTTATACTATTAATTAGTGGCTCTCTTGTTGAAGCAGGGGCAGGAACAGGGTGAACAGTTTACCCTCCTTTATCAAGCAACATCGCTCACTCGGGAGCTTCTGTAGACCTCTCTATTTTTTCACTCCATCTAGCTGGAGCATCTTCAATTTTAGGTGCTATCAATTTCATATCAACTGTTATTAACATACGAGCAGAAACTCTAACATTTGATCGTCTCCCATTATTTGTATGAAGAGTTTTTATTACGGTTATTTTACTTTTACTATCACTACCAGTTTTAGCAGGTGCTATTACAATACTTCTTACAGACCGTAATCTAAATACCTCATTTTTTGACCCTACGGGAGGTGGAGACCCAATTCTTTACCAACACTTATTCTGATTTTTTGGCCATCCTGAAGTTTACATTTTAATTCTGCCAGCCTTTGGTATAATCTCTCACATTGTAGCAAGTGAAAGAGGGAAAAAAGAATCTTTTGGCACTTTAGGTATGATTTATGCTATAATTGCTATTGGAATTTTAGGATTTGTTGTTTGAGCCCACCACATATTTACAGTCGGTATAGATGTTGATACTCGAGCCTACTTTACCTCAGCTACTATAATTATTGCTGTCCCTACAGGTATTAAAGTTTTTAGTTGGCTTGGTACACTACATGGCTCCCAATTTTCTTACAGACCACCATTACTATGAGCTTTAGGATTCCTATTCCTATTTACAGTAGGAGGAGTAACCGGTGTAGTCCTAGCTAATTCCTCTCTTGATATTGTCCTTCATGATACATATTATGTAGTAGCACATTTCCATTATGTTCTTTCAATAGGAGCAGTATTTGGAATCATAGCAGGAGCTGTTTATTGATTTCCTTTATTAACAGGAATCACAATAAAACCTAAATGATTAAAAATTCACTTTGGGTCTATATTCATTGGAGTAAATGTTACTTTCTTTCCACAACATTTCCTTGGACTTGCTGGCATACCTCGGCGTTACTCAGATTATCCCGACGCTTTTACATCTTGAAATGTAGTTTCTTCCGTTGGTTCTACACTTTCTTTTATTAGAGCTTTAGGATTTATCTATATTATCTGAGAGGCTATAGTATCACAACGACCTACAATCTTCAGTCCAAATTTATCATCTAACCTTGAATGAGCTCACACAACACCACCTCATTACCATAGCTACGATGAACTCCCTCAATTCACTATTCGCTAGATTCTGACATGGCAGATTAGTGCTGTAGACTTAAGATCTACCCATAAAGGTTTAAATCCTTTTTTCAGAATACAATGTCAACATGAACACAATTAAGTTTTCAAGATAGCGCCTCTCCTCTAATAGAAGAATTAATTATATTTCACGACCACACCATACTAGTACTAACTCTGGTTACTACGCTAGTAGCCTATATTATTCTTACTATATTTAGAAATAAGTTTATTGATCGTTTCCTCCTTGAAGGTCACCTTATTGAAGTAATCTGAACTGTTATTCCAGCCTTGCTTTTGATTTTCATCGCTCTCCCGTCTCTTCATTTACTATATCTTCTAGATGAATATGATAATCCTTCATTAACTATTAAGTCTATAGGTCATCAATGATATTGATCCTATGAATATTCAGATTTCCTCGATGTAGAATTTGATTCCTACATAATTCCCTCTAAAGATCTTGAAAATAACCAATTCCGTTTAATCGAAGTAGATAATCGTATAGTAGTTCCTATAAATACTTATATTCGAATTTTAGTTTCTTCCACTGATGTAATTCACTCATGAACTGTTCCAGCATTAAGAGTAAAAGCTGATGCCATCCCCGGTCGTTTAAACCAACTCACCTTCTTAGTTAATCGTCCCGGCTTATTTTTTGGACAATGTTCAGAAATTTGTGGAGCCAATCACAGTTTTATACCTATTGTAGTAGAAAGAATTTCCATGAACTCATTTTTAAATTGAATTAACAATTTCGAATAAGAAAATTTAGTTAAGTCATAACATCAGCTTGTCATGCTGGAATAGCCCCATAGGGCAATTTTCTATCCCTCACATAGCACCTATTATATGAGCGTTAATTATATTTATGACATTTTCTATAATTCTAATTCTTTTAACAATAATTTATTTCGGGAATTCTCCAGTGACTCCAGAATCATTAAAAATCACAAAAAAGTCACTCTCATCAAACTGACTATGATAACAAATCTTTTTTCATCTTTTGACCCTATATCCTCCTCATTAAACATGCAATTGAATTGAATTGCTATATTCTTATTCATTGTTGTATTCTACCCCCTTTACTGAATTTCTACCTCTAAATCATCTATTCTGTACACGGAATTAACTTCTTATATTACTAAAGAATTTATGCCTTTATTCAAAAGTTATAAAAATATTATTTTCTTTAATGTCCTATTTATATTTATTTTAATTAATAACATCTTTGGACTTATGCCTTACACATTTACAAGTACCGCCCACATTGCAATAACTTTATCAATAGCGCTTACAATTTGAATAACCTTTATATTATATGGATGAATTAATAATACAAACCACATGTTCGCTCACCTTGTGCCTTTAGGAACACCAATTGTCCTTATACCATTCATAGTTTTAATCGAATCAATTAGAAATATTATCCGACCTATTACCCTGTCTGTACGATTAGCGGCCAACTTGACTGCTGGACATCTCCTTCTTATTCTTTTAGGAGAAAGCATAGTAAATAATGGAGTTCTAATCATTATTACAGTTACTGCCGCCCAATTTGCCCTCATAACCCTAGAAGCAGCTGTGGCCGTTATTCAAGCCTATGTATTTGCCACACTTTCAACCCTTTATGCTAGAGAAGTATAATGACAACCCATTCACACCACCCCTTTCACCTAGTAGATATAAGCCCTTGACCTTTAACAGCATCAATTGGAGCTCTCACACTTACATCAGGACTTTCTTACTGATTTCATTATAACTCTATAATAATCCTTCTCTTAGGATTATTTATTTTAGTAATCTCTTCGTATCAATGATGACGAGACATTGCCCGTGAAGGAACTCTACAAGGACTACACAATAGAAGAGTAATTACAAATCTTCGCTGAGGAATAATCCTGTTTATTGTTTCAGAAGTATTCTTCTTTATTTCATTTTTTTGAGCTTTCTTCCATGCCAGTTTAGCACCCTCAGTGGAAATTGGAACGCAATGGCCACCTATAGGCATTATCCCGTTTAACCCATTTCAAGTCCCCCTTTTAAATACAGCCATCCTTTTAGCATCAGGTGTTACAATCACATGATCTCACCATGCCTTAATGGGAGGTAATCACTCTCAAGCTGTACAAGCACTAGCTTTAACCATTATTCTAGGGGTATATTTTACTGCTCTTCAAGCTTACGAATATATTGAAGCTCCATTCACAATTGCTGAAGCTGTATACGGATCAACATTTTTTGTAGCCACAGGATTCCATGGCCTTCACGTAATTATTGGCTCTACATTCTTAATAATCTGCTTATTCCGTATAACAAAATTTCACTTTTCAGCCACACACCATTTCGGATTTGAAGCTGCAGCCTGATACTGACACTTCGTTGACGTAGTATGACTCTTCCTTTACGTCTCTATTTACTGATGAGGAGGATGCTTAATTAGTATAAAAAGTATTATAGACTTCCAATCTGTAGGTCCCAAAACTTAGGATTAAGCAATAAAACTAATAATAGTCGCTTTTTTTATCGCAGTTATCATCAGATCTCTTCTAATTGTTCTTTCAACATTATTTTCTAAAAAAACAATTCTTGATCGAGAAAAAGTTTCCCCATTTGAATGTGGTTTTGACCCTAAAAATACTTCACGAATTCCATTTTCAATTCGATTTTTCTTAATTGCAATTGTGTTTCTAATTTTCGACATTGAAATTTCAATCTTACTCCCCCTGGGCCTCATTTCAAATTCGGTCCCTCCCCTACAATGAATAATCTCGGGGGGATTATTCCTATTCTTGGTAACGTTAGGGCTTTACTATGAATGAAAAGAAAGTACCTTAGATTGAATTACATGAACCAGAAGCGAAAAATCGCTACCGGTTTCGACCCGGTCCTTGACTAATTAGTCCTAGTTCTTTAATTATAGCTAATGTTTAAGCAATATCACTGTTAATGATAAGATAAGTTGTGACTTTAATTAAGAAAGTAGAAGTTTATATAATATTTGACCTGCACTCAAAAGAAGGTAATAAAGAATTACCCTACTTTATATCTTAGTAGTGTACATAACACACTTCATTTTCGTTGATGAGAAGAAAATTATTTTTCCTGAGATAGAAAATGAAACCCCTTGAAGCTGCTAACTTTAAGTCTTGCAATTCTGTAACATTTTCTTTTTAAAGTACAAAAAATGATAAATCTATAACATATTTATCACATAAATTTCGGACTACAGAAAGTAGTTTAAAAAAAATATAGGTTTTGGAAATCTATGTTGCTTCCGAGTCTTTCTGAGTGACTAATATTTATCTCACCTTGCCTATGTTCCTTTTTCTTGTTGGAACATGAATTTATGTCTCTAAACGTAAACACCTTATAAACATATTAATCAGCCTAGAATACATTGTCCTATCAGTTTTCCTTCTACTAATACTATGTACAATAAAAATAGGAGTAGAAACTTATATTAGTTTAATTTTTCTTGTAGCATCCGTTTGCGAAGGAAGACTAGGTGTAGGTATTATAGTAACTATAGTTCGTTCCCACGGCTCAGATTATATTAGATGTTTTAGAGCACTAAAATGTTAAAAATATCCCTTTTGATTACTGGTTTAATACTAATATCCTTATCTAGAGAATTTATATTTTACATTTTGTACTTAATAATTTTGAGAAACAGATGACTATTTATATATAATTCAAACATTATTAGAAACTCTTTTCTAGGCTCAGATGTATTAAGATGATTTATGATTCTTCTTACAATTTGAATTATTATGTTAATATTACTTTCAAGCCATGACTATAAGATAAAAAATTTCTATTACCAAAAATTTTGTTTTGTCTTAACTTTAATACTTACCTTACTGTTTTTCACTTTTTCTACTACGGACCTTTTTTCTTTTTATATCTTCTTTGAAGGATCATTGATCCCTATTTACCTCTTAATTGTGGGATGAGGCTACCAACCCGAACGATTACAGGCTGGCATCTACCTTCTTTTATATACAATTTTTGCCTCCCTCCCCTTACTAATTTCTATTTTCTTTACAAGAAAGTTATTAGGGGGATTTAGTTTTACACTCTTAAATCAAATATTTGAGGCCCCTTTCTGAATTAGATTCTGATTCTTTTTTTCTATTTTCGCCTTCCTAGTAAAGCTACCAGCATTTTACGTTCACCTCTGGCTTCCTAAAGCACATGTAGAAGCCCCAGTCTCGGGTTCTATAATACTAGCTGGTGTACTACTAAAACTAGGATGCTACGGTATAATACGGTTTATAGGGTTTTTCCAAGGAAAAGTGATCTTTATTAGAAGATTTTTGGTCTCTTTAGGTCTTCTTGGGGGATTAGCCGTCAGTCTTATCTGTCTCCGTCAAGTAGATTTAAAAGCCTTAATTGCTTACTCCTCAGTTAGACACATAGGTCTAGCCTTAGGAGGTCTAGGCAGATGAGGACTCTGAGGATTTAGCTCCTGTTTATATACTTGTGTAGCACACGGACTTTGTTCATCTGGATTATTTTTTTTATCAGGAGTAATTTATGAACGAAGTAGATCCCGAAGAATCATGATTAACAAAGGCCTCTTAGAAATTATGCCAAGATTAGCTTTTTGGTGATTCTTATTCTGTATTGGTAACATGGCCGCCCCTGTAGTACTTAATTTAGTTGGAGAGCTTGGACTTTTAGGAAGAATTCTTAGATTCAATTTTTACACCCTGACATTACTAATAGTGTTTTCATTTTTAGGAGCTTGCTACAGACTGTACTTATTCTCGTCTACTCAGCATGGTATACATTTTGCCGGAGTTCGTTCTCTCTCTGATGGCATAGCCCGTGAATATCTTATTCTTTTCCTTCACTTCTTTCCTTTGTTCTTTTTAATCCTTGAAGTAGATTTTATGACCTTCTGTCTAAATAGTTTAAAAAAAATTTAAGTTTGTGGTACTTAAGATGTAAAAGTTTACTTTGGACTATGTCTGTAATCAGAATATGAAATTTGATTTTCTGTCTTTTTTTTACCTTCTCATTTGTATTGTTCTTTTCAGCCTTATTATTTCTAAACCATTCCCTAAGAATTTATCTAAGATGAAACATTTTCTCTTGAGGGGCCACAGATATTAATTTCATTTTCTTATTTGACTGAGTATCCTTAATATTCCTCGCTTTTGTTCTATTTATTTCCGGAAGCGTATTCTATTATTCAGGAGAATACATAGAAGGAGAAATCAATATTTCTCGTTTCATTTTCCTCCTAGCCGGCTTTGTGGGCTCTATAGGATTACTAATTTTTAGCCCCAATCTTATTAGAATTTTACTAGGCTGAGATGGATTAGGGCTAGTCTCATACTGTTTAGTAATCTATTATCAAAATTTCAAGTCATTAAACGCTGGAACATTGACCGTATTATCCAATCGGGTTGGAGATGTATTAATCTTAGTGGGAATCGCTTGAATAATTAACTTTGGAGACTGAAGATTCACAGCATGGATGGGGAATAGAAAAAGACTAATCCTTACGAGTACCTTGATCGTATTAGCCTCCTTAACAAAAAGAGCCCAGATCCCATTTTCAGCTTGACTCCCGGCTGCCATAGCAGCACCAACGCCTGTTTCATCTTTAGTTCACTCTTCAACCTTAGTCACAGCAGGCATTTATTTAGTAATCCGATTAGGATGAGTATATGATTTCTGAATAAATGAGCTTCTTATAATTCTTTCAGTCTTAACTATGTTTATGGCCGGTCTTGGAGCTTGCTTCGAATTTGATCTCAAAAAAATTATTGCTCTCTCTACTCTCAGACAACTCGGCCTTATAATATACAGACTCTCCCTAGGTCTCGTAAAAGTAGCCCTTTTTCACCTTCTTATACATGCCCTATTTAAAGCTTTACTTTTTATAAGAGCTGGATGTATTATTCATGGATTTAAAGGTTGACAAGATATTCGAATAATAGGAAATATGATAATTTCACTACCATTTATTAGATCATGCTTCGTGGTCTCTAATTTAGCATTGAGAGGAATACCCTTCTTAGCTGGATTTTATTCGAAAGATTTAATTCTAGAACTTTCACTCATAGGAGAATTAAACTTCTTAAGATTGTTTATACTATTTTTATCCACCGGTCTAACCGTGACTTACACGTTCCGACTAATTTATTATATAGTCCAACGAGATTATGTATTAAGTGGTTCATGTAACCTAAGAGATGGTTGAGGAATTATGACCAAAGCCTGTATTGGTCTAGTCTCATTTTCTGTCTTCTTCGGGGCCTTAATTTCTTGATTAGCTATAGATGCTACAAGTATTATTCTTCCTAGAGAATTAAAAAATCTCACCCTAAGAGTTTGTATTCTAGGAGCTTTTATCGGGTTCCTTATCTCCCAATCAGCCTTTAGATTCTCAAAAGCCAAATTTTCTATTACCACTTGAATTAGAGGATCAATATGGTTTCTACCGTATATATCCTCTCAACCCTTAATCCATAAACCACTCGAGATGGGGTCAGAAACTATAATATTAAGAGACATAGGATGGCTTGAATTTTTAGGAGGACAAGGTATAATGAGCTACATTGCTCGATTATCCCTAAAAATCCAATCATTAACAAACAATTCAATTAAAATATTTATTCTTCTAATCTGAATCATAATTGGATTAGTTTTATTCTTCTATTAAAATAGCTTAAAATTAGAGCTTTGCATTGAAGCTGCAAAGGTGACCAAGGTCTTTTAATAACCTTCCAACTAGTCCACGTAGTTTAACTATTTAAAATATCGGTCTTGTAAACCGAAGCAAGGTATACACCTCTTGGACTATACCAATGAATATAATTGTAATCCTGATATTTATCTTTAATCTAATTTTTCTTTTTATATTTCATCCCTTGGCCATAATCTTTGTTCTAATTATCCAAACAGTTTTAATTTCCGTGCTAATATATATTATAACACAATTTCCTTGATTCTCCTACACTTTAATTTTAGTTTTTCTAGGTGGCATGCTTATTCTATTTACCTATATGTCTAACATCGCTTCTAATGAGATATTTAAACCTAACCTAAAAATGTTATTCCCCCTCACAATTGCCCCTATAGCTGCCATCCTCCTTAATCAACCAAAACAAAATATTAGCGCAGAAGCAAAAATTATATCATACGATCAATTCTCCAACCTGACTATTTTCAAACCCTTTTCCTATTCTGTTATACCAATTACACTCCTAATAGCCTCTTATATTATTCTAACTCTCCTCACAGTAGTAAAAATTAGAAAAATAAGTCAAGGCCCCTTGCGCATGATTTAATGTCAAAACCTATACGAAAAAATCATCCCTTATTTAAAATTATAAACGGAGCCCTTATTGATCTCCCCTCTCCTTCAAATATTTCTTACATATGAAACTTTGGGTCACTCTTAGGACTTTGTTTAGTTATTCAAATCCTAACAGGACTATTCTTAGCCATACATTTTGCGTCAGACATTTCCTTAGCTTTCTCATCAGTTATCCATATTATACGAGATGTTAATAGAGGATGATTAATTCGAACTTTACACGCAAACGGGGCCTCCTTTTTCTTTATCTGTATTTATCTCCATGTCTCCCGAGGAATCTACTACGGTTCTTATAAAATGTTCCATACCTGAATAACCGGAATTGTAATCCTCTTTCTTACCATAGCAGCAGCTTTTATCGGATATGTATTACCGTGAGGCCAAATATCATTTTGAGGAGCTACGGTTATTACAAATCTATTTTCAGCCATTCCCTATATTGGACCAAGACTGGTAGAATGAATATGAGGAGGATTTGCAGTCGATAATGCTACTTTAACCCGATTCTTCGCCTTACACTTCTTAGTGCCTTTCCTAATCGTAGGGATAGTAGCTATCCATTTTTTATTTCTCCACCAAACAGGATCTAATAACCCCCTAGGTTTAAATAGAAACACAGATAAAATTCCCTTTCACCCTTATTTCACTTTTAAAGATATTCTAGGATTCTGCACCATAATTTTTTTCCTACTCATAATTACTTTATGGAGACCTTACTTACTCGGAGATCCCGAAAATTTTATTCCTGCCAACCCCCTAGTAACCCCCGAGCATATCAAGCCAGAATGATATTACTTATTTGCTTATGCAATTCTACGATCTATTCCTAATAAATTAGGAGGAGTGATTGCCTTAGTTATATCCATCTTAATTTTGGCTATTCTTCCCTTGTCTCAAAAAAGAAATTTCCGATGCTTAACTTTTTATCCAGTCTCAAAATTTCTATTCTGATCCTATATTAGAACAGCTATTCTTTTAACATGAATTGGAGGAATACCAGTAGAAGACCCCTACATTGTAATTGGCCAACTTCTCACTTTCTTCTATTTCTCATTTTTTCTTACTTGTCCCCTAGCTAATCTCATTTGAGACAAAGCAATAGAAAAATAGCTGTTTGGCTGACCGGAAAGCAAGTGCTTTGAAAGCATTTTATAGAAGTTCGAATCTTCTAACAGTTTCCAACCCGATGATAACATCACAAAAAGGTGGCTGAGTCTAGGCGCTAGATTGTAAATCTAGATACGAGTAATACTCCCTTTTTAAAATACAACCTAAACCTGATTTATGTATATAATTTAGAAATCACATAGGAAAAAATTCATCTTTAAATTAAAAGTTTAGAGCTTTATCTTAAGCTACTATGTGTTTAACCCCATCAATTCTAATAATAGTAGAATTACACTACTTCTTCTGCAGTCAAATTGCACTGTTCCTATAAACTAATTATTAAAATGGTAGCTACGAAGCAACTTCACCTTTGCAGAGTAATATTTTTCTTAAAATACACCATTAAAAAACCTCAAATAAAACTTTAAATCCTATATACAAGAAAAGACAATGTAAAGTAAAAGGAAGAATACTTTTTCAGGCTAAACCCATTAATTTATCATAACGATACCGAGGAAGAGTGCCCCGAAGTCATAAAACAAGGTTAATAAATAACCCTACTTTTAAAAAAAAAGTTAAAGAAAGATTTCTCCCCAAGAATAAAATAACTATAACAGTTCTTATAAGAATAATTATAGAATACTCCCCTAAAAATAATAAAGCAAATCCCCCAGCTCTATACTCCACATTAAATCCGGAAACTAGCTCTGATTCTCCCTCCGCAAAATCAAACGGGGTACGATTTATCTCAGCTAAACAAGAAACTACTCAAACTATTGATAAAAGATAAAAGAAAAAAAATAAATAAAAAGAACTTTGATACTCCACAAAATCCTCTAAACTATACTCGCCCACAACTACAATAAAAGAAAGAAGAACAAGGGCAAGACTAACTTCATAAGAGATAGTTTGAGCCACAGCCCGTAAACCTCCCAAAAGAGCATATTTAGAATTTGATGACCAACCAGCAATTATTAAAGGATAGACACCTAAACTTAAAACACATAAAAAAAAGAAAAACCCAAATTCAAAATCAAAAAATCCTGTTCCTAAAGGCATCATAGTTCATAAAAATAAAGACATAAAAAACATAAAAACTGGAGAAAAAAAGTATAACAAATAGTTAGAAACCGAAGACCAAGTTTGTTCCTTGGTAAATAACTTAATTGCGTCCGAGAAAGGCTGTAAGACACCCCTAAAACCTACTTTATTTGGACCTTTACGAATTTGAATATAACCTAAAACCTTGCGCTCCAATAAAGTTAAAAAAGCTACAGAAATTAAAACACAAACCAAAAGTAAAATATAATAGATTATTAATATCACTATAAACTGGGAAGCTTTAATTCCCATATTTAGATTCTAAATCTAATACAATTCTCTGCCAAATTTATATAAATTTTATTTTAAAGATCCTCCTTAAATTTGTAAAAATTACAATCAACCAATCCTTTCGTACTAAGCTGAAACACAAAAATCAGAAGATAGAAACCAACCTGGCTCACGCCGGTCTGAACTCAGATCGTGTAAAATATTATAGGTCGAACAGACCTTAAAGCAGAACTGCTGCACCCTGCCTAAATTTTAGTCCAACATCGAGGTCGCAAACCTTTTTGTCGATTAGAACTCTCAAAAAAGATTACGCTGTTATCCCTAAGGTAATTTTTTCTTTTGATCTCTTTTAGAGGATCAAGAATACTTTCATAAAAATTTCTAAAAAAAAGAGTTTTTTATATCTTAATGTCGCCCCAACAAAATACCTATTTCACACTCTATCTGTAAAAATCAAATCAGATAAAGTACTAAAAGATATAAAACTCTATAGGGTCTTCTCGTCTTTCTGAAAAATTTTAGCTTTTTCACTAAAAAATTAAATTCAATTTTTATAACAAAAAAAGTCAATTTCTCGTTTAGCCATTCATACCAGTCTCCAATTAAAAGACTAATGATTATGCTACCTTAGCACAGTTAGGATACTGCGGCTCTTTAATATTCAGTGAGCAGGCCTTACCTCATTTACCAAGAGGAAATGTTTTTGTTAAACATTCGGAAATTCTTTTTGCCGAGTTCTTTTGTTAAATTTATTTTTAAAAATTTTTAAGAAAAATTCAAAACTTTTTCTTTATATTTTTATCTACTAATGTTATCATGTTTTCTTTTCTAAAAAAATTTTTAAAATAACTTTATATTACCAAAAGAAAAATAAATCTTAAACCTAATCTTATATTTTATAACACTTTCTAATGGCTAATTCTAAGCCTATATAAAAAACACCAAGATTTCATCTTATAAAATGATTTTAGAGCTCATCCCCTAAAATCTAAAAACACCTTAAGAATAACTTAAGAATAAAGTTTTCCTAAATGTTTTAAAATAAATTTATTTCTAAAGTTACTAGATATTAATAAAAGCGATTAGAATTTCACCACTAAACAAACTTCAAAAATTTTTCTGATACAAAAACTTTCAAACTTGCTTAGATCTTTTATTTTCGAGAAAAAATTTTTTAATTTCATTTTAATAACCACTAATACAAAAGGTACCTTAACTTATAAGTACTTTTATTATGAAAAATTTTCACATATTTCAATATTTCCTTCACAGTACTAATTTTCTATAGTAAAAAAGAGATTTCGTAAACACTACTAAAATACTTATACCTCTAACAAATTGTTTAAAAAACTATACTTATCAACTTAAGAACCTTGTTTATATACAAGTACCTTTTCAGTGTAAATGAAATGCTAAAACAGCTTGTTCTCATCAAGTACAATTTCCATTACACTTACCTTGTTACGACTTATCTCGTTTTAAGAAGAGAGCGACGGGCGGTGTGTACACAAGACAGAGCTCCCATCAAGTTTTCTTAAACTTTACAATTAAATCCACCTTCAAAAGACTTTTCATGTACTTTATCCGTTTTACTCTTATAAATGTAACCCACCTCTATCTTTTATATTAGCTGCACCTTTACTTGAAGTCAATGATTTTATCATGCACGAGAGTTTTCTAAAGAAACTAACTGACAACAGCGGTATACAAACTGTATACAAATAAAAGTAGGGTTTTCGTGGCTCATCGTTCACAGGGCAGGTTCCTCTAAATGGCTATCTTGCCGCCAAATCCGTTAAATTTCATTAATTATTACTATTCCAAGATTTTCTCATTATAAGTAGCAGGGTATCTAATCCTGGTTCATACTATAATTCTCATTTCTATGTTTCCATGTCTTTAGTTCAAATTAAAATTCTACTTAATAATCTGAAAAAAATTCCTCACTCCGCCATAGAAATTATCTCGTATATCACTCTTAACTTGAAGCAGGAGTATAACCGCGGCTGCTGGCACTCCGTTTTCCACTTCTGAAAAATTACCTAGATAAAACAATACGTATATTTCTAATATTTTCTACTGAGAATTTCCATTAAAATTTTATTTGTTCTACTACTCGCTTAAACCTACATGTAAATATCCATATAACAGCTAAGACCACAACACGGACCTCAACGATCTTCACAAAAACATAAAATGTATAAATTAAATAAAGTTTAAAAACTTAATAAAAGTTTTTAAAAAATACCCATCTATTATGGTCAATTTAATTAAATTGGAAAAAACTAGTTTCAAAATTTCCCCTTCCCCTAAATCTTTCCTATAGGAGCGATTTTTTATTTTCTACTCACCCCAATAAAATCTGAGTATAACAGCTAATCCCCAAGGGAGGAAATCAAAAGATTTGTTGATGGATAACTATGTACCTTGTATTTACTAAAAATTTTCGCCCCCTTTTACTTTACATGTATAAATATTTTTTGATAAAAAGTTTTAAACTTTTTATCATAAAAAAATCCCTTAAATTATTTTTTGTTAGGAAAAAAAACTTAAATTAAATTTTAAGACCTAATTTTTTTTATTTTTTATA